AAGAAGAGCAAAGCAAATGAAGCATGCCCAAAGGTAAACCAACCCCTTGGACTGCTACGAAAAACACCATCGGATTTCAAAGTAGCACGGTCTAATTCAAAAATTTCACCCAATTGAGCACGTCTAGCATATTTTTTCACAGTAGCAGGGTCGCTATAACTGACTCCATTCAATTCGCCGCCATAGAACTCAACAGTTACACCTACTTGTTCGACACTATATTTGGATTCTGCCCTTCTAAAAGGAACATCGGCTCTAACAATTCCATCCCCATCGACCAAAACAACAGGAAATGTTTCAAAAAAGGTCGGCATACGACGTACAAAAAGTTCATGCCCCTCTTTATCTCTAAAGATAGGATGTCCTAACCACCCAACAGCTATTCCATCCCCGTTGTCCATTGAGCCCGCTCTGAATAATCCCCCTTTTGCCGGATTATTGCCGATGTAATCATAAAAAGCTAGTTTTTCAGGAATTTTAGACCAAGCTTCGGATAAACTTTGATTTTCGGCTAAGCCAGCACCAATTCTTCGATATATTTCTTGTTGGAAGTATCCTTGATCCCATTGATAGCGCGTGGGACCAAACAACTCAATCGGGGTGGTTGCTGAACCATACCACATAGTTCCAGCAACTACAAAAGCTGCAAAAAAGACAGCAGCAATACTACTGGAAAGGACAGTTTCAATATTTCCCATACGTAATCCTTTGTATAGACGTTGGGGTGGGCGAACACTAAGATGAAATAGACCTGCCAATATGCCTAAGGTCCCTGCTGCAATATGATGAGAAGCTATTCCTCCCGGAACAAAAGGATCAAAACCCTCCACACCCCACGCTGGATTTACGGCCTGTACCCTTCCGGTTAGTCCATAAGGGTCGGACACCCATATTCCAGGACCGTACAATCCTGTTACATGAAATGCACCAAAACCAAAGCAAGCCACCCCTGAGAGAAATAAATGAATTCCAAAGATCTTAGGCAAATCCAAAGAGGGTTTTCCTGTACGTTCATCAGTAAATATTTCTAGATCCCAATACACCCAATGCCAGATAGCTGCCAAAAAACACAAACCAGAAAACACAATATGTGCCCCGGCCACACCTTCGTAACTCCAAATACCCGGATTCGTTACAGTCCCCCCAGTGATACTCCAACCGCCCCATGAATTCGTTATTCCTAAACGAGTCATGAAGGGTATAACGAACATACCCTGTCTCCACATTGGATCAAGAACAGGATCAGAGGGATCAAAAACGGCTAATTCGTATAGAGCCATCGAACCGGCCCAACCAGCAACCAGAGCTGTATGCATTATATGGACAGCAATCAAACGGCCGGGATCATTCAATACGACAGTATGAACACGATACCAAGGCAAACCCATGGAAATACCCCTTTATCAACGAAAAATAGACACAATGTAACTTTATTGCATTGGAAAAAGCTCTGCTATAGACCCTTTTTTTAGGGGATTCTCTCGGGAAAAGGATTACTATTTGTTTGAATACTTTTCGTAATAATTACTTTTAGTAATAATGAAACTATTTTGTTCGTAGGAACAAAAAGAAGCAGATCTATTCTACACCCGATAAGTAACAATACGCAATGGTAGGGGGGTTGATACCATTTTATATGAGTGAATGTATATATATTTGTTCATCATTCAAAGGACTCATTTGTAAGAATTTTCCTTTATTCATTTTGTCTTCTTTTTTTTATCAACTAGGATACTAAAATTAATAGTATTAGGCCACTAAACCCACTGTTACGCTTTCACATCAAAGTGAGATATAGTACTTAATTTTTCTTTTATTTAATGCCTATTGGTGTTCCAAGAGTACCTTTTCGAAGTCCTGGAGAGGAAGATGCAGTGTGGATTGACGTATAGTGCGACTTGTCAGATATATTGGGCATACGGTATTTCCCCGTTCTCTTCCCCGATCGAGATGTCCCCTCTTTCGCCCGAGAAAGATTGATTCAATTATCAAAAATTTGGAGCGTGAAGTGCAATTAGATCCATTTTTTAGGGAGGGTATACGGATTAATATTATCAATTAGAATAATTTATGGTTGGCTTGGTTAGACCAATCAAATGAAATATCCAGGCTCCGTTTAGAAAGAAAACCAATTTGTAATAAATATATTTATGATTACGACTTAAATATCATATTTATATCATATTTTAGTTATTTCTATTTAATTTCGATTTAGATATTGAGAAATCGAAGTGATCTGAAACTGTTAATCAATCGAGTAATATGATGAATGCGTTGAATATTTGTTGTAAGACATGAAATAAATTGAAAAAAAAAAAAAAAAAAAAAATGGGGAAGTCGTAGCAAAAGGATGTGGTATTGCAGCATTTGTCCTATATGTACAAATCCAAATCGGGCGGATCTTTACTCGGAGTAGAGCATAAACCTAAAAAAATTGAAGAAGCCCAGTCAGGAACAAGAAAATTACATCGCGATTTAGATCGTATTTCGATGAAACACTACATCAATGAGAAGTTAGTCAGATAAATTTAGCAATTTTTTTTTAGATAAACAAAGCAGGCAAAAACTCATCTTTCTTGAAAAATGAAAGAAAAGTCCATTTAATTTTTTTTTTTAATTATATTCATTTTTTTTTTAATTATATATTATATTAAGTTAAAAAATATAAGTTTTAAAAACCTGTTATGAAAAAAAAAGCTAGAATCTACACATTGATTCCTTTTTTCATGATTTTTGTTGAACCGTATGCATCAAAAGGTGCATGTACGGTTTCGAAGGGATACCATTTTATCCCAATCAACCGACTTTATCGAGAAAGATTACTTTTTTTAGGCCAAGGGGTTGATAGCGAGATCTCGAATCAACTTATTGGTCTTATGGTATATCTCAGCATAGAAGATGATACCAAAGATCTGTATTTGTTTATAAACTCTCCTGGCGGATGGGTAATACCCGGAGTAGCTATTTATGATACTATGCAATTTGTGCGACCAGATATACAGACAATATGCATGGGGTTAGCCGCTTCGATGGGGTCTTTTATTCTTGTCGGAGGGGAAATTACCAAACGTCTAGCATTCCCTCACGCTCGGCGCCAATGAGTTTTTTATTTGAGTTGAGAGAAAAAAGAAAACTATGCCTTCGCACTATATGAAATATCAATATTAAGTAATAATAGCATGGCACTTCGAATTCGATATGAGAAAATTTTTTTAACCCTTAGATTATGTATCGAAAGAGTAGTATGAGATAAAAAGGCATTTTCGATTTTAGCCAATCTATCGGGAGTCCTATTTCAGCGTCACAAACTTTTTTGTTTTCACACCAAGGGACTCTTAATCTTAACAATATTTAGGTTAAGAAAAAATATGAAAATAAATCTTGTTTTTTTATTAAAAAAAAAAAAAAAAGAAACTTTGGGATTGCTAAATAACAGACGAAATAAATATCTAAAGCAACGGAACCATCATAGTATTTTTGAACTACTCCAAAAGGAAGGGTGGTTATTGGATCATTTACCAACCCGAGTCCGATAGACTCTATCATGTATTTTATATTTCTTCGATGTAAGTAAAGTAAGGTAAGGTAAAAAAGTCAATTCCATTAGAGAGCCGTATGCAATGCGCAAAAGATGCCTGTACGGTTGTTCACTTATACCTTTTTTTGATTTTTCTTTATCTCCTCACCTTTCACTTTCATCCTGCGAGATAGAAGAAACATTTTTTATGTTATATCATATATTATATCATCAGGGTAATGATCCATCAACCTGCTAGTTCTTTTTATGAGGCACAGACGGGAGAATTTGTCCTGGAAGCGGAAGAGCTGCTGAAGCTGCGCGAAACCATCACAAGGGTTTATGCACAAAGGACAGGCAAACCCTTATGGGTTGTATCCGAAGACGTGGAAAGAGATGTTTTTATGTCAGCAACAGAAGCCCAAGTTCATGGAATTGTTGATCTTGTAGCGACTGAATAAAAAAGAAAAAGAACAAGGATTTCACATGAATTCGTGATTTGGTATTTTATCTTCTTACCGGATTTAATATTCTATTTATTAATTTCTTAATATAGAAATTCAAACTATAGAAAAAAAAAAAAAAAGAATTCCTAAGCATCCGGTTAAGATCGATCTAAACCAGACCATTATATATATGATTCAACATGCCAACTATTAAACAACTTATTAGAAACACAAGACAGCCAATCAGAAATGTCACGAAATCCCCCGCTCTTGGAGGATGTCCTCAGCGACGAGGAACATGTACTAGGGTGTATGTGCGACTCGTTCAGATCACGGACTAGGACAAAGAAAACAATTGATCCAGTATCACCGATCCATTCGTACCAGTGAGTAGGCTAGAATGGACGAACTACATTAAATATTCAATATCTTAAAAAAAAGATCTACCCTTCCATTGAGGTATCAAATGTATGGTTCCCGTTGGTGCAAATCCAATCACCTAAATTTTTAATTTCAGATGAGAAAAGATTCCCCACTGATAGCAAATGGTATTCATTAAGCAGGGGAAATCTTATTTTAAAAAGTCAAAAATTGAGACCTTATTCTTGCAAGAACGGACTAACAGGGTCAGCTACTCAGCAAATCTTCATAATTAAATACCGTTACTGTATAAATAGATCTCGTTGTGAAAGACCTAATACTAGATAATTATGGTAGAGCAAACGAGTGTGAACTGTACAAGTTAACAATAACATTGATTAAATGAAGGAAGGGCTCCGGTGTATAGAGAGGACCTCGCCGTTTAAGAAGTAACCATAGAAACGACGGAACCCACTATGAATCCATTTTTATTTATTACTTTTTTATTTACTATGTGTTTTTGATACCTAGTATCAATACAATTTTGATTTCTAGGTGAAATGCCTAGAAAAAAATCGTGGTCGGGAAGGTTAGAGTAGCAAAAGCCATTGGAATTTTTATTTTATACATTGGAAGAATCCGTTTTGTTATTAATAGACTAGGCCACGGGAAGGGAATAGCTGAAAGAAAAGAAATCAATTAGTTATTCCTCAAAGTTTCATTTATTCAATGACCAGAATTAAACGAGGGTATATAGCTCGAAGACGTAGAACAAAAATCCGTTTATTTGCATCAACTTTTCGAGGGGCTCATTCAAGACTTACTCGGACTATTACTCAACAGAAAATAAGAGCTTTGGTTTCGGCTCATCGGGATAGGGGTAGACAAAAGAGAGATTTTCGTCGTTTGTGGATCACTCGTATAAATGCAGTAATTCGAAACAATAAAGTATACTTTAGTTATAGTAAATTAATACACAATATGTACAAGAAACAGTTGCTTCTTAATCGTAAAATACTTGCACAAATAGCTATATTAAATAAGAGTTGTCTTTATATGATTTCCAACGAGATCATAAAATAAAGAGAGTGAAGGGAATCCGTTGGAATGGTTTAAATGAAGTTCCCTGGAGAATGAACTCTGGGAAGGTGGAGTAGAAATTAGTATGATAAAATATGAAAAAGTCGGCAAAATGAAAATGAAGAACCACGTTCAATAAAAAATATTTCTTATTATTCCAATTTTTTTTTTTTTTTTTTCAAACGACACGACAATCCAATTTTGATTTCCTATTTTTAGAAAAAAAAGCGTCAATCCGCATTGGAGTTTTGGTTTAGGTTGGAATTTTTTTGATTCACTTCAAGAGTCAGCCTATTTTTTTCTGGTTCTAAGACCCGTAGTTCTAGCGGTTGACTCGCTTCTTTCAAATTGTTTCTCATTATTAAGAAAAGGTAACGGAGATAAAATACGAGCTTGTTTTATAGCAATAGTAATTAATCGTTGTTGTTTTAAGGTCAATCGATTCACCCGTCTAGATAATATTTTTCCTTGTTCGCTAATAAATCGACTAATTAAACTCATGTTTCTATAATCAATTCGATCCCCCGATTGAATCGGAGGCAAACGCCTACGAAAAGATCGCTTGGATTTAAGAAAGATTCGCTTGGATTTATCCATGGTTTGTTTATTCCTTATCCTAAAGAAAAGACCCTAATCCTATTTCTTAATTCTCCATCACGGGTGATCTGATCGAAATAGGATTGGGTTTTTTTATATTAAAATTAATATCTATTAGATATATCTAATATGTCATTTTTGATCTTCCTTGGAACGGAAGACTGACACATGAGCGACCGAACCGGTTCGATCTATTTCTTTATCTCCCCGTGAATCGTATGTTTATAACAATAGGGACAGAATTTTCTCAATTCCAATCGACTAGGTGTATTATGTCGATTCTTTTGAGTAATATATCTGGAAATGCCCGTTGATTCCTTATTAACACGATTTCGAACACAACTCGTACATTCCAAAATCACCGTTACTCGGACATCTTTACCCTTGGCCATGAACCTCCTTTAGTTTTTGATTCATTCAATTCTTAAATTTTCCGATCCGAAACGAGGAAGAAGAAAGGAACAAAAAAAACGGGTAACTCGAAATCGAATTATGAAAGAGCGATTTCGTTGCAATAAATCAATTATCAATTCTAGTAATAATACCAATATATTAATAAGTTAAGTAATATAGTGATTTCTAACTATATTACTAGATTTCAGATTTTTAATTGCCGTACAGCATTTAATTTTTATTTAAGTATCTTCTATGATATTATTGCCCCAACCATTACATTTCATTCTATTTTTTATTAATTTTATTTTAATTGGAGCCTGGCCCAAGTTACTAGTTTCACCGAGGGGGAATCCCTTTTTTGTTTTTCTAACGTATATTTGAAAAAAAAAAAAAAAAAAAGAAGGTAAGGGGTTAGTTACAGATATTTGATTCTATCTCTAATCCTCTTCCCCCTACCATACTACCATATCAATAACTAGAATGAAAAAAAGGGGAATATCAACGCATCCGGAAAAAAACGATTGATCTCTATCAATAAACCTGCTAAAGACCCGAACCATAGAGTACTTACTACCGGTGCCACGGAGAGATATGTTTTTAGATCTCGCATTTTAAATTATCCTCCTTCTTTATTATTTCTAATACATAATGCTAATACATATATAACCAGATGTGTATATGTACTTAATGACTGACCGCTTGTATTTGTACGCAGAATCCCTAATTCAAGTTGAAATGTATAACTTGAAATGTACAAAAGGGCTCGTACCTTTCTTAATCTTAAAAGAAAGAAATAGGCCCCGTTAGGCCAGAAATTCTCGAAAAATAGTCATCTTTTTACAAGGTTTCATATTTATTTCATACTTTAATATAATAGAAATATAATAAATAGAATAGAAATATATTAAAAGTCTTTTACTATTTTTAATATAATTATATGTTATATGAGACCAAAAAGAAGAAATGACAAGATATTTGTGTATATCAACGGAAGAAATAAAGATATGGAAAACAAAAAAGGGATTCTCTACAATGACACTGTAAACCAATTGAAAGGGATGTAGCGCAGCTTGGTAGCGCGTTTGTTTTGGGTACAAAATGTCA